AAGAGAGGCACACAGACCAATTAATCGTATCGGCCGTATTCTTGAATTTGGAATGAAAAGAGGAATAATGCTTCCTAGCACGGGACATAGAATAAGACCACTTAGATCAGAATAGCATTCACAGAAATGTTCTAACATAGAGTAGAATCGAACATTGAAGAGATTAGGTGACAACAGTAAAAGGGGCGCCTAATTCCAATACAATAGGGGTCTATTGGTGCAAGTCAGCTGAACACCATGATTGATGAGTAGGTAGGTGGGTTAGGTGCACCTCTCGCCCGGTGGGAAGTAATGAGGCTAGTCTCCCCCCCCCCTGAATGAAGAAGTAGTGGGCCCCCCTTCCCGCGTATGCGCCTTTATTTAGATTCTTTCTATTTTTGAATTCTTTATGCAACGGTCTAAAAAAATATCTCTGGCAAAACAAAACGCAATTCGTCGAAGGGTCTTTCTTTCAATCCAAATAATAGAACAAAGAAACCACTCAAAAATGAAAGTTAGATAAAGAAGTTTCAGTAAGAACTAGCACTAGACTTCTTCCCCCCTTTCTACTTTTCCTCTCTCCTTTTGTTTGTGCTTCTACCCGGGCTTTTCATTCTGTAGAGACCCGAGGAATTTTTATAATAATTTTTGTAGAAAGGTGAGGCGGCATACGTAAACAAAAATCCAGGATGACGACTTTCAAAAAACGAGTAAGGGACGGGGAGGCCCTCGAAACCAAACGAGACTAAAAGGAACATGGGAATTAGCACCATTCCTATGATTTGTCTCGAAAAGCCAACGGGCAGCCCTCTCTCTCTTTTTGGGGGGAAGTATCCCAATTCTTTTTTACAGGCCTGCCGCCTCCCTTGGTTCTTGGGGAAGCGTGGTAGGGGAAGGTAGGGGCTGTCGCTGCCTGATAGAGGCAGAAGCCGGGGCCACGGGAGCTATCTACGTGGAGTGTGTCGATTGAAAGAGGAGGGGAGACAACTCAAATGCCAGCGCAAAAATAGAAAGAGTCGTGCCGTTCAAAATGGAATTTTTCTAAGATCCATTGCTCGATTTTGCATGCTCTGCTCCCAAAATGCGGAGATACTTTCGAGGGGTCCAGAAAGTCATGGGAGAGGCAGGCTAAGTGAAATAATATACAGGTCTTACTATATAATCTTATGAATCACGCACGGCACACTTTCTATATCTCCTCCGTCTACAAGGCGAACAGCTTAGCTTACAGTACAGCGTGTTCGCCACCACACCGGCTGGCTGGTGCATTGGCCTTACCATAATAGGGCCGAGACGAGAAGTATGACCCTTCAATTAGAACGCCCCATATCTCGTGACACGCGGAGCGTGGCATTTCCTTTTATAAAGTCCGTATAACTTCTAACCAAAAGATTCATTCTTTATAAATCAACAAGTACCATTCAAAGAGTGCATTGCCTCTTTGAGTGAAGAAGAGAAGGGCTTTGTATAGAAACCCTGGAGCCGTGTTCGTCGCCCTACTAGGCTCACCATTATTTCATTTCATTCTTTTTACGTACGGCCAAAGAACATATACATGGAGCTATGTCGACTTACGTAAGTCTTGTTGACCAAATGATCAGGTATACCACGCCACGTATCATCCTCTATAGAAAGGGAGGAGAGATAAAAAAAAAAGATATAGTGATCGTGCCGTAAGACCTTGTTCGTTTCTACTTGACGTTATTTTCCTCGGGTTTTATTACATAAGGTAGCTTGCTTACTTAGCGCTTGCGCTAAGGTTGGCAGAGTGATTAAAAAAAACCTTTCCCTTATTAGCCGGAGTACAAGTGTACTCCTTGATCTTTAGTAAAGACGGATTAAGCCAAAAAAGGTTTTTTTTTTCGAAAAGTCTCAACGTCCTCGTTGAGAGTCGCTCTGCGAGACGTCCAGTAGTCTCTGACTTGGTCTTCGAATCGTAATCGTAAGTTTCAGCCCGTTCCGCCTCGCTCTCAGGTTGGCCCTTCTACTTGACTAAGTAGTATTCCGCTCGTGCAGTGGGTGTATGGGCTAGCCCATGGTGCGGTCAGCTATGATATACTCAACTTCTTCTTTAGTAAGTTTATATAAAACATCCGGTGGTGCCCTCGTGGGTCCTCTCTGGGGCGATCTGGTCTAATCGAAGTCAACTGACTCACATCACATGGAATACGGGGTGAGTTTTCACCGAGCTGATCGCTTGAGTCTATAGGCTACCCCTCCTATCCGCTTCTCTACTCTACAAGGTCTACTTTCTTCTTCCTTCAGACCGGGCCAAGCCATTAGGTTGTTTAAGTAGGTTGGGCTAAGTCGTTGCGCTCCTGCCACCTCTTGGCAAAGTAGGCTGATGGGCAAGCCCCCTCCTGCCGCAATGGTGTGGGGCGTCAGAGGCTGTTGCTCCGTGGCCAACTCGAAGGGGCTGAAGTTCGACGCAGAGCTTTTTGGTTGTTAAGTTATAGCAGCACTGAGCAACATCCAACAGCTCCAGTCCTTCTGGTTTGCACTAAAGTGCCTTAAGTAGCCCCCGAAGAGTCCTTTAATTCTCTCCGTCTGAGCTTTCAAAGAGATACCTACCATAGGTATCTTACCATCTGATACCGACAGTCGTCTTCTAACATTACCGACCTTTAAATATCGGGTTTTCATCAATTTCACATAACATAAAAAAAGCGCTTTTCATCATCAGAAACAACCCGGTTTCCGAGACCCCTTTTGCATTGCATTACCATAACGAAAATAAAAAAAAAAAAGATAGATAAATTTCTCTTGTGATTCGGACTGAACCTTTCTCGGTGGAAGAAAGGAATAGCGATGGATTTCTATGGAGCATCCAGGAACAAGAAGATTCAATCGGACGGCGAATTCTTACGTGGTCCAAGGAAATCAAAGGTCCGCTTCCACGATTTCATCTATATCGAATCTTAATATCAGAATAGCTTATATAGTCATGATTCACCACTGCACTTACTTTTGATTGATTTCTCATTTTTCGGATCTGATTGGAACCGATGACTTACGCCTATTTCTTAGGGCGTTTAAAGAGCGTGACTCTACCGCTTAGTTAAAAGGGTCCATTTGATTCAATTCATGAATTAGCCCACTATGAGTTTACTGCATTTTCATTTATAAATAAATTCTTATATATTTTTTTTATGATAATAATTTATAATATAGTATATCATTCGTGTCTCTGTTACAACACGGCGAAACAAAATGGTTCGAATGTGAGAAAAAAGAAAAATAAAAAAAAAATTTAGGCTGTACACCCTGGGATTGTAGTTCAATCGGTCAGAGCACCGCCCTGTCAAGGCGGAAGCTGCGGGTTCGAGCCCCGTCAGTCCCGACCTAGGATCCGCTGAATCGATCAATTCATCTCTCCGGGCAAAGAGTAGGATATAATTCCCAGCAGGAGGATCCTTCTTTTGTTTCGCATTTCTCATCGGACAAATCAAGTCAAGGAATAAAAATGAGAATAACTAGTACCGATTGATGGGGGAGAGTTACTATTACACAAGAAGACTGATAAGATCTATTAAATATCTATATAATGCTTTTAACGTTCTTTCAGAACCTTAGCGCAAGCACTAAGTAAGCAAGCTCCCTTTACTTGCCGGGTATCCCCCTTTCTATAGGACGAGCCATGGGAACCCATGAGATTGATTGAACAAGCCTTAAAAGCGAAGAAGAATCATCGAACTGGAACGAAACGCAAGTACTAGAACTCTTGAACTAGAGGAAGGCTCGAGGAGCTTAGTGTGAAACGCTAAGGGTCGACACCTTCGGTGCCTTTACTCTAACAAGTAAGCAAGTAAACTACACTACGCTTTGTCTTATATATAAGTAATAAGGGGGTGCCCGAGGGGCTTTCTTTGTGAGTCCTTAAGATCGCCGAAGGGCATTCTAAGTCGCTGTCAAAGGAAAGGACTGGAAAGCCTTTGTCTCTCTTGCGGCTCCTCCTCCTGGGCTCCCTGCTCTATACTTTTTCATGTCCCACCACCTGACGAGCCTGAATCACATGCCTGAGAAGGACCCCTAGAACCCGTCTTTTCTTCATTTGGCCAAGGTGAATGTGTGGCATGAGCCCGCAGCTCACCCTCTCGATTGAGATCTATTCCCCTCTTTGACTGGAAATGCTTCATTGACTGATCCACTGATCTACGACCATTCCGGAATAAAAACCCAGATCTACGACCACATTGAATCTAGTCTTTATGAAGGAAAGTCTTTACTATTTAATAAAAAAGAAGGAAATCTCTAGTTTCACGTAGCACATGTACTCCACTCCCCCCATTACTAGTTCTAATCGCAGGCCTTCCAATGGTAGAATGGGCAAATCTACGAACTCTCGAAAGAGCATGGAACAGAAGACAGGCCTTCCCTCTTTCTTGACATTGAGATTTGCGAGATTGTAGCCCGAAAGCTTCTTTCTTTGATTAGCTGACCGGAATCTTGGACTGCAATCCTTTCTCAATATTGAAATTATAAGGCTAGGTTGTTTACTGACTGATCTCTGTTCGAAGCCGACCTAAAATTTTACTTTGTTGAATGCATAGTCCTTTTTATTTTGAAGTCCAGGCTACCGCATTCCGAAGCAATGGAAAGACAGAACTTCAACTTATTGATTGAGCTATACCTCGTGCAAATGGATAATCCCTTTGGTGCGTGGTCCGGGGACACTACTTTTCCTTTTGTCGTAGCTTAGAGACTTATAGCCTTTAGTCCATCTGCCCGTCGCTTACTCTATAGAAGTAGGACGTGGGTTCAGCTCTAGATATAATAAAAAAGCGGATTCTTGATTTAGCTTTAGTGGATCCGCGATAGGTCCTGTCCTTATAGGGGCTCCAGCAGAAAGGCTCCTAGGCGCGGATCAATCTCTACTTCTAGTAAATCTGTAATGGAGGACGGGAAAGTCTAAGACCTTCTCGCACTGGGGCCCAGCCTGACCATTTGAGCTGAAAGTCAAGCAGGGACCCTTTTTAACTAGCACAAAACGGATTCCGAGGGTATTGGTTAGGCCTGCCCGGATAGCATGCCTTCGTACTTCTCAATGGAGTAGAAGGACCGCACCCCAACAAAGACATTTATCAATTTTCCCGGCTTCTGCCTCTATCAGGCAGAAAGATTCCTTCTAGCGCTGGTTGAGCTACTTCCACTCCTCTTCCAATTTTAGTTACCTCCTCCGTTTAGTTTGAAACCGAAAGGCATAGAAGCTATCTAGAGAGCTACCGAGGGGCAAGCCAATGCTTTAGAGCTCTTTAGCTGCCTCTGCACCAATTCTTCTTCCGGTTGGAAAACTATACCTCTTCTTTCGTCTTGCGATTGGATGAACCAGCAAGTGGCCTATTTTTGTTTTTCATGCATTGACCTCGGTCTCGTAAACACATATCTACTGCTTGCTGCCCTTGAAAGTCCCAAAACAGCCTATTTTAGACCCGGTGCGCCGAGAGTTATCGTTAAATCCAATGGCAAGATCCCGCTGCTGCCCCGGTCTGTCATATGTTGGGATCGCCTGCCCGAAAGGCCTAGATCTGAGTCTCCTCTTCTGTTTCTGTTTTAGAGAGATAAACCCCCTTTACTTTACTAAGTCTAGTGCCTCTGTTCCTTGGGCCCTATCATCAATAGTAAGCTAATCCAGTTATGCAGGTGTTCCACAGCTCTCATTTGAATCATTTGCCCGGAAAAGAGCTAGATCTTAAAAGTCTCGCATATACCGGGAAAGATAGGTTACGAAGTAAAGGCAGAAACTCCGGTTGCTTTGAGCTCCGGATCAAACCGACGGGCAGAGAGCGAGTTCGACTCGCGAACTCGCTCTCTTGCCACGCCTTTCACTCACTCGCTTGAGTCGGACTTCAATCACTCCTTTTGTTTGGAGGATCATTCGTTCTTCACTCTCTTTATATTACCCGCAGGGAGCGCAGCAACCAAGGTGCATATTCTCATATAGAAACAAGCGAAGCGTAGCGATTCGTACTACCGGAAAAGTTTCGCTAACCGGCAGGCAATAGAGTCCGCCGATATGCGCAAGCAAGCGTAGCGAATCACATAGATAAGCCCCTACCAGCGCGCGGATAGATAGGGCGAGCGAAGCGCGAAGAGGATGGATGTCTGAGCGGTTGAAAGAGTCGGTCTTGAAAACCGAAGTATTGATAGGAATACCGGGGGTTCGAATCCCTCTCCATCCGCGAAGTCATAAGTTATCTCTTGCGCTATCCATAGATAAGAACGAATCGGATCGACTCGACTGAATGAGTAGCTTGTGTTTTGATGTAGACGGAGGTTCTTGTGTTATGATTTAGTTAGGACTTTGTCTCCCTTTCGTTATCTTCCGCTCCCGGTTGGGTAAGGGCCGGGTGGATTACCTTTGGGAGCTAAGTCGAAGATCTCGGTGGTCTTGTGAGTGGTTGATAAACTACGATTGCAGTTTTCTTTAGGAAGTCCCATAGCTGTGAGGCTTAACAGACAAAGAAAAGGGTGGATACTTCCGGGTAGAAGGTGACGACCCTAATGAATCGACTATGAAGGCGGCTGTTAGCTACATCAGCCCTCAAATTCCTTCATCGTCCACCCTGGCACATTTAGGTTTTGATCTTCGGCCATCCGACCTTTTTTTTCTTATATATTTCCTTTAAAAGATGGGATGAAGATTTGATCCGTCCTATCCACATAGAAAGCTTACCATACACCACTTCGAATGGTTATTTCCCCCTTACTTAACATAGGCCGATTCACATCGTTTTTATAGGCAAATATAGGCAAACTCCGCAGTTGGAAGAACTTATTCCCACTTGCTCGGTCTCCCTTGCACTAAGCTCTTCAGCAAGTCTTCCAGTAAACCGACGACTGGAGTCTGGCCGTTTTAATAAGGCGAGATAGATTTGGACCCTCGTGATCGAGCTTATGATTGTAAAGAACGCGGAGCCATAGTCAAACGATCCAAACCAGGTTGAGAGCGTCGAAGCTTTCTTTCTGAACCTGAAGCACTCACTTCTACTCCTGTCCTGCTGTGGAAGCAGTGGCCGGAAGCTTCACTGTGGAGGCAGGCGGTCTGATAGAGCTGATTAGATCCACAACCGAGATGGAGCCATCCCGGGAACCCAGAAGCGAAGCTATCCCTCCACACACAAGAATCCATCTCAGGATTAGAACCTGCAATACAATAACCATGGGGGTCACTGAAGCTGCTGAATCGCCCTCTGAGAAGGAAGAAAAACATTTTAGCCTTCCCTTCCACTTGATGAGAAACTTAAGGTAAGGCATGAGCATCTCCTCCGTTTTTGCATAGCTTGCACTCTCTTTATTCGACAATGAGCATCCACCTTTCGTCTGTAACGTGCATTTTTTGTTTTGCTTTAATGGATCCTCGAACTTGAGTGAAAGCCAATGCGTTTTCCGAAAGGGGGTATTGAAAAAAAAGGCCTACCCCTTGGCAGGAGATGTTGAAGTTGCGCATGAAGTAGTCTCTATCTCCCGGTCGGAGACAAGGGATGGATGTCGCTAGGCTAGGTCAACTCTATCATTGGTTTTATTATCCCTATAACGATCACTAAATAAAGATATGTGCTACTACTATCCCGATGCAGCGAAGCTAGGTGGTGCTATTATGGCGGGGGAAGGGTCTACTTCTGCTCCGAATGCTTTTGGTGGCGGGTCTTTCTATTACCGATATGGACCTCACTAACGGGTCTCGTTCTGTACCTAGGTATAGATCTATATCACTAAGGTCAGTATATGAATCTGCTGCGTCTTTTATCTCAGGTGTTGGATCACCTACTAACTCCTGCTGGCTCCAATGCCTCATCATCCTCAGACTTATCCTGGCGTATGCTAGAGTAATCTACATTCACATTTGCAGATTCCATGGCTGCCCTAGTACTTTCCCGTTGGTCAAGTTGCTTTGCTCCTTTTGTTGTAAACTCTATATGCCTTACTGGTCAGAGAATAACCTAAGAATCAGGGTCACTGCGAGGAGTTGGCTTTGGCTAGGTTTTCTCTGAGGATATAGCCTTCGTGTGTTCAATGTTAGGCCTCGCCCGTAGGGAGTTGTTTTTGTTCCTGATCTAAGGTACACTCTATTAGCAGTATAACATGCAAATTGCCTCAGCCCAAAAGTGTTGCGCTATTTTTGCATTTACTAGCGGCTATTTCGAGAAATACCCCCTTTTTCCCCGTTTTGTTGAGCGGCAATAGAGAATTCATGCTTGATTCCTTTTTCATTACAGTACTCAGCAAAAGATGCATTCTCACTATGATCAGTTCTGAGTCGAATGATGCAAGCACCGGATGCATTCTTCTCAGTTTGTATTCTATTGCACATTTGCTTTTGAAAGCTTCTGACTTATCGTGCAAGAAGGATACCCACGGGAAATCATCTACCAAGTCCAATATAGACTTCTTGCCACCAATGCTTTCTGTTTGCATTGGACCTACCAGATCCATGTGCAACAGCTCCAAGGGATGACAGATGGTGGAAATGCACTTGATAGGTTTATGAGGACTTCTGGTCTGCTTTCCCGATTTACATCCTTCACATGCGCCTTCTTGCTTGCCCCCCAACTTAGGCAATCCTCTCATGGGGCTTAAGAAGATCACGAAAATTCATGTGACCTAAACGCTTGTGCCACAACTCCAAGACATCATTACTAGCTTTATGACAGACCTTGTCATCAGTGGCTTCTCTTGCATTTGCGCAATAGCAATTGTCCTTTGATCTTAAACCAGTCAGCACTTCCTTTTCATTAGAATCATTGACTCTACATCTTTCTTTGTTAAACCAAACATCTCCTACTTCATCACAAAGCTGACCGGAGATTTGTCTTCAGGTCTTCAACAAGCGGGACATTCTTTAAGCAAGGAATTCCGGGAGTTGAAACAGTGCCTCTCCCTACGGTCTCCCACTTCGCTATGCTCAAATTCAATTAATTTTAGCTTTCCGAAAATGTAGTGAACCTGCTTCTGTCGCCTGTCATGTGCCTCGAGCAACCACTATCAAAGTACCAAGTGTCCGACTTGCATGGAGAGAGCGCAGTAAGAGCAACCCCTCTGTTGGAACAGTTGAGAAGGTAAACAAGCACATATGACTTACCCTCCAAACTTGTTTGACTTTAGGAATCTTCGTGCGAGATGAGGCTTTCTTTCAGAGCCTTCGGTGCCCTTGATTTGCAGAACGCAGTTTCACGTTCTTCTTTCTAGACAAGATTTTTCTGTTCATCAAGTGAGAAAATTCCATTTTTCCAGTAAGGATGAACGAAGCTTCTCACTTGTCTCAAATTGAGTAGTCTTAATCTCCCGTCTTTGGCGCCTTTAAGAAAGGTTACTTGTTCTCTCAAGTCAGACTTTCTCATACAAATCATGCAACACTCACGCCTTCGGCCCCTCCAGATTATGTTCTTCACAGTCCGACTCATCTGAGTCTTGATCTTCAATCCTTTCCTCCTCATCGCTTTCAGATGCAGAGTCATCTCCAGAGTTCTCACTCCAAGTGGCATTCATTGCCTCTTTCATTCTTCCGTTTCTTCTGCACATTCTGAAGCAATGTGACCGAACCCTTGACACTCATAGCACCTAGCTTGGGTTCCTCTTTTCATTCACTCTGGATAACCTAGAGGATTTGTCAGACGTAAATCGAGAGGCGCCAAAGGCGGCGGTAGCTCGACCATAGGGAGAGGAGGGAGTTGGCGAAGCAACGGCGGTAGCTCGACCATAGGGAGAGGAGGGAGTTGGTCTTTTGCTTACTTTTTTTTTTAACTTCTTAGAATTAAGAACCGCTTGGTGAGAAGAGCAAGCTGCTCTTTAGTAGACAAGCTCTCAGACGTGTATTCATCCTCTTTACTTCGTAACCTTAAGTGCGCTGGATTTCCCCCCATCTCGTACGTCGTGATGGAACCAATCAACTCTGCAAGCTTGTACGTGTTCAAATTCTTGGATTCTTCAATAGCAATCTTCTTAGAGTAATACATCATGAGAAGAGACCTAAAAATCTTCTTGACAATTCGGTTGCAACAACCATTTACAATGACACTCAACCTAGCATAGAAATCTGCGAATTTATCATCTTCAGACATCTTAATATTCTCAAACCGTGTCGAGAGCTGTTGAAGTTTAGAGGCTCTGCGAAGTTCGCTTGCTTGACCGTTAGGGAGTTTACTTAAAAGACCGTTAGGGAGAGGGAGGCTTTCTTCTTCGCTTGCATAGTTCTTCATCAAGAAACGGTGGATGACCCCGAAGCACGATACGTCCTAGCACTACCCACGGATCTCACTAAGTATATCTAGTGACCCGCTCTGATGCCAAATTACTAGGACGGCCCTGACCCTGTCAACCAAGTAAAAAGAAAGAAGAGAACCAAAGGAGAAGAGAACTTCGTATTTTTATTTTGTTTGACTAATTATCCCGCGCAGCCTCAACCGACCATGGCATTGCATCCTTATGATCTATAAGAGTACAATGGTTCTCTGACTTAGGAACATGAAGTCGATCCGGACTTTCAAAAAAGTTCTGTTAGGTTCTTAGTAGCAGTCGGCGACCTTTTCTTCTTTTACTTCACATAGCTTTTCGTCTCCTTGATAGCAGGAAGTTCTCCAAAAGTATGAAAAGCTGGAGGACTTTGTACCATCCATTCCAGTGTGGTTGAATTCTGTTCAACAGCCCAAGGACTTGGAGCACATCTTTTGTTATTTCCACTGCTTGAAGTGATTGTTACGACCACGAAGAAACGACGAATCCCAACTACGGATATATAAGAGCCAAAACTGCTAAGGGCATTCCATCCAGCGTAAGCATCTGGATAATCTGGAATGCGACGTGGCATACCCGAAAGCCCTAAGAAATGCATGGGAAAGAAGGTCAGATTAACCCCGAAAAAAGTGATCCAAAAATGGATTTGACCTAAAGTTTCAGGGTATGTCCGACCAAAGATTTTTCCCACCCAATAGTGAAATCCTGCAAATAAAGCAAAAACGGCTCCCATAGAAAGTACATAATGGAAATGTGCAACCACATAATAAGTATCATGTAGAGCAATGTCTAGCCCAGAATTTGCCAGGACTATTCCAGTGAGTCCTCCTATGGTGAACAAAAAGATGAACCCTACAGCAAATAACATGGGTGTTTTGTATTGTATCGAACCCCCCCACATGGTAGCGATCCAACTAAAGATTTTGATTCCAGTGGGGACAGCTATGATCATGGTAGCTGCGGTAAAGTAGGCACGGGTATCAACGTCTAAGCCCACAGTAAACATATGATGAGCCCAAACAAGAAATCCAAGAACACCTATACTGATCATGGCATAAACCATGCCTAGATACCCGAAGACCGGTTTTCCCGAAAAAGTCGAAACGATATGACTTATGATACCGGATCCAGGCAGAATGGGAATATACACCTCTGGATGACCGAAAAACCGAAAGAGATGCTGGTATAATATGGGGTCTCCCCCCCCAGCGGGATCAGAAAAGGTTGTATTAAAGTTTCGATCGGTTAATAACATGGTAATTGCCCCTGCCAGTACCGGAAGTGATAATAAAAGTAGGAATGCTGTCACTGGAACGGACCACACAAATAGGGGTGATCTATGCATAGTCATTCCAGGTCCACGCATGTTGGAGATAGTTGTTATAAAATTGATAGAACCTAAAATGGATGAAATACCAGATAGATGAAGACTAGAAATTGCTAAATCAACAGCTCCTCCAGAATGGCTGGTAATACCACTTAAGGGCGGATAGACCGTCCACCCAGTCCCGCTACCCACTTCTACTAAGGCTGAGCTTAATAGGAGCAAGAGACTTGGTGGCAACAACCAGAATGAAATATTATTTAATCGTGGAAATGCCATGTCAGGTGCACCTATCAGAATCGGAACAGACCAATTACCAGATCCACCTATCATCGCCGGCATAACCATAAAAAAGATCATTAAAAAAGCGTGAGCCGTTATTAAAACATTATAAAGTTGATGATTCCCACCAAGAATTTGATCGCCGGGTCGTGCTAATTCCATACGAATCAGTACTGAGAAGCATGTACCCATCACTCCAGCAATAGCACCGAAGATGAAATATAGAGTCCCTATATCCTTGTGGTTAGTGGAGAACAGCCATCGTGTCGTAAAATTGAGATTATGTCGTTTCCTTCCTTATCAGAGAGGGGCCCTTAGGTTCTGAAATAACTTGCTTACTTGGGCTTTTTTATGACCATCGGGAGAGGTAGTTGGGAAGGTCCGGAAAGCCCTCACTAAAAAAAAGAAAGAAGAGAAGCGGGGGACTTTATACTAAACCATATAGTAACGGGATATATTCGAATGCGAGCTCCCAGTAGCAACTATGAAAGCCACATTCTAAGAGGTTCGAATATACATCCGATAGATAAGATGGGGTTAGCATTTGGTCGTCGCCTATCACCAGTCGGCAAAATTCTTCTGGAGACCAGTTTGACGGCAAGTCCGCCCCCACCTCGTTTAACATACGACAAAATACCTGAGAAATCGTTGCACTAAGATTTTGTGAAGCGCTTTGCGCGTCCGACATCGTCGAAGAGGTACTTGATAAAGACGAAAAAGAAAAAGTATTATCTATCATAAAATTCAACTCACTTGGAGTAGCATCTCCATAGAGTACAATGGCATTTGTCTGCATTGTATTTTTTTTTTTTATTTATTACTACATTTCTTTTGGTACGAAATCTCCGGCTAGTCCCCGAAAATGCTCGTTCCTTTGTCGTTTCGTAGATGCCACGGCAGAAACATTTACGATCGGGAGCGAAAGCAGCTCGGCACTTGATCAAATAGCTCCGTTCCGTAAGGTGTACTTTGTCAATCCTCCCTAAAGGAGAGAACTCCGAATTCCTCGGTCCCATCCGAATATTCCTATTGGTAAGTAGAGTGGATTCTAAGCCATGCTAATATAGTTAAAATAAATAATGGATAGAGTTTAATTCCTCAATTAAATTAGTAGTACTTCTAGAGTCCACTTCTTCCCGAGTGAAAGGGAAAATGTAAAGACTCCCATTAAAGCAGCCCAAGCGAGATTTACTATATCCATGTGAATTATGTCCCCGAAGGAATTGTTGAATTATTGTTCACTAATAAATAATAGTGGAATCACTGGCGCAGAGTCAAAAAGTAATTCTGACCTGATGAAACAATTCAAGAAATCCAATTATAATTATAACTTATAAGAGGGTCTAATAAGATTTCTAGTATAATCAGAAAAGATTAAGCACAAGCAAAATATGTGAAGATCCTCTTGTTAAGTATCAAAGAAATGTTACTAATATGTAGAAAAAAAAAAAATAAATTCTGGCTCTTCATTAACTTAAAGAATTTCATTAAGTTAAATAAAAGTATAAAAATATAGAAGAAAGGTAAATCACTACCTAGCCCCTATTTCTTTCCCATTCTGTTTTGATCTAATCCTTACCGTCTTCTTATTGTCTCTATGAAACAACCGGAGGACGTCCTACTATGTTCTGTTCTTGACTAGAGGTTAACGAAAAAAGAATTAAAGTATATGTATATTAAGTAAAAGGCAATTACGCATTCATAGGAAGGATTGGTCGACAAAATATGAACCGAAGACTGACTCTTGAGTGAGTGGCCATTCGGACTTCTTCATTTTCCATTAAATGTCAGGGTAGGTGAGTTTTCCATCTTATTTATTGCGTTAGATAACTTTTTGCTTGGGAGCTTTACTCTCATACCTATAGGTAAAGACTGACAGCGGTAGATGAGCGCGGTCGTGCAGATGGATCGGTTGCACGTGTATTTAACTAGCTTGTGGACGAAGGGATTCAAAGTCTTTCTCCAATTTTTGAAAAACTTAGAAAGAAAAGACCAGAGAATAGCCGTAGAAATGTCTCCAGGCAGTGGACCAGGTGCCCGCCCAGGGTCTGCTATCATCATGCTGGTGCTAATGTGATCTATCGACACTAGATAATCTTCCACAATTTCCTTCTAAAAGAGTACTTTACGTCGTGGTTTTTTCAACCTGCTAGACGACTTTTTCTTCTTGGAGAAGGCAAGGGTTGCTGAGTTATCACAGTAGATCTTCAGCGGTCTAGAGATAGTACCCATCACCTGAAGTCCTGTGATGAATTTCCTCAGCCTGGCCTGGCATGTGGCCTCGTAGCAATATACTCAGCGTGTGTAGAGGAAGAGGCTGTGACTCTTTCTCACTCTTCCACGAAATGGCGCTGCCGGCAAGCAGGAAGACGTATCCTGATGTCGATTTCCTGGTGTCTGGGTAACCAGCGTAATCGGAGTCCGAATATCTGACGATCCCCAGTATATCGGATCGCCTTTATGTGATCATTTAGTCTCTGACCCCTGAAGATACCTCATTACTTTGAAGGCAGCTTTCCAATGCTCCATGCCTGGGTGACTTTGGTATCTACCTAGTAAACCCACAGCATAGACAATGTCCGGCCGTGTACACGTCTGGGCGTACATCAAGCTTCCAACAGCAGAAGTATATGGAATACCCTTCCTCTTCTTTTTCCTCGGGCACTGCGAAAGACAGAGCCTGTCTCCCTTCTGTACAGGTGCGGGTTGCTGTATACCTCTCTAATACTTTACTTTTGGCCTGCCTTCTGAGAGAGTCTGAGGATACCTCTGGAAATGTCTTTGTGAATCTCAATGCCAATGACATATGAAGCTCACCCATCTCAAAGTTCCGGAATGTCTTCGTATCGCCCTGAAGCAGTATGTCGTCAACATATAGGACTAGAAAGATAAACTTTCTCCGTATATATACTGATATATACAGTTTTCCTTAAACTCAAGAGTCATTCTCACCTCATAGAATTTGAGGGAAGCTTTTTAGAGTCTTCGACTTTCCACTAAATGCTCGCTGCTCTTCTGCGAGAAGCCGGTCCATGTACACTTCCTCCTCTAGATCCCCATTGCCGAAAGTAACCTAGTCAGAGGGGAGCTCGACTCTAAAAAGAGAGGTAGAGGGTAACCCTACTATAAAACAAGCGGGAGAGGAAGTAGTCCAAAATCGAAAAGAAGATAAGTAAGCTGATAGAATATCCCGTCACAACTATCGACCCTGACGAAACCGAATGAAAGGCATTTAACCCGGGTAAGACCCATGGTGAAAAAGGCTGTGAAAGGACTTCTGACCTCATTCCAACAAAACTTATTGATTGACTCTCCGGAGCTCGCCCCAGGGTTGTCTATGCTTATACTCTTACTGTAAAGGTGGAATTGCCAGGAGATTCACCACAGTTACTGCTACCAAAACGAATCTTCTCCGGTCGAGCTCCCTTCCCTCTCCTGACAGGAACTCAGACGACTCAATTGACCGAGTTTCGAGCCCTCCCGGGACTTCTTTATTCGTCAATATCTATACCCCGTGACTTTCTTGCTCGACCTGTTACCCAGCAGTTCGCGTTAACTCTGCCTCCCAGAGATCCCGCCTGGTTAACAGAGCTTGGTATTCGCGGTATACCTCTGCGCTTCTCAGCCGCTGATGATAGAGACGCGCTTCCTTCTCCCTCCGCTCGCCCTCCCAGGACTTCCATTCTTCCTGGGCCCCCTTTAGCTCTCGTTGGGTTTCCTCTATCTCTATTATGAGAGCCTCGAGGGCGGGGACTCGCGTTGAAGTCAGGAATTAAATCCCTCGCGGGCGCAGGAGGGGAGTCTGTACCAAAACCTGGACCAACGGAAAGCATGGGACTTTTTGGGCGTCTTTCATACGCAATTTCTATTTCATTTTACGCAATTTCGTAGGTAATTGTATCTTTTACACCCCTATTAGCTCAGTTGGTTAGGATATTCTTAAGGGGGAAAAGGTCTAGTTGGGTTCGATTTCCAGCGCCCCGAAAAAGAAGAGTTGGTAAAGCGGCATGAGACCTACAGAGTTTTTTAGGTTTGAACTAGAAAGATTGTTTTCCGATCTAGAGGTCGCTATTTTGCGAAGGATGAATTAAAACTTTAAAATGAATGAAAGTCAAGAGAATGCGTCTAATCGTAGAAAAGAGAGGTGGTGCAGCACCATCATAAAAGATTCCTTCTCCAAGCTCAGGTTATGGAAGAAAAAAAAGGAGAAGCAGGTGTATCAGCAAGGGGCTAATCCGAAGGTGGTTTGTCTCCATTCAATTGAGAGGGAAGCCCCCGGCGGGGAAGCTGCAAGCGCCCCATTATAGACTTCAAGGAAAATGTCCTACGACGAACACACCTTTCGGACCTTTGGCTTTAGCAATTTTGTTCGTGTGTGAGGATGCGCAGGACGCTGTGGTTATTTGGCCAGTTGCCCGGTTTCGAGCCATTGCTTTGTTTGAGGGCTCGGTGTAAAGCGCACTAAGGTTCTGAAAGAAAGCTAGCTTGGTGTGAAGCGCTATGGAGAGCAGAAGCTATGAACAGGACAACGCCTAAATACCTCCCTAAAACGACAGGACGCCTAACGCTTTCTCGATCTGCTCCACCTCATCCACAGGGATTCAGACTCAATACTTTCGTATTAGGTTCCTGAAGAACCAACCAGAATTCCATACTTTTGATAAGTCATGACGGAGCAATCCAATTATGGAAGTAGGGCTCCGAAGGAGAAGAGGAGTAGCATCCGTTTACCAGGCTTTGCTCTCTCCTACGACTCCCTCAAGCCTGCTACCTACGACTTCCTTGGGCGAGAAATCGGACGAAAGAACTTTCTTTGCTCTCTTACTTAGCGCAAGCACTAAGAAAGTTGACTACCTTAGTTGCTGCTTGCTTTCCGCGAGTAAAAAGCTTGACCATCGATGAGGCAATTCACATTGTGTTCGTATAGTGACTAAAGTCAATCAAAATCATTCTCCCCATTGGCCCCGTATTTTTGATTAAACCTCTTCTTACCTTATTCTTGACCACTATTAGCACAGCTTCGAAAATCGTTATCTTTTATTCGCCTATACCTATATGTGACAAATGAATAAAAAAGAAAACGATCGAAGGGAGACGAAGATAAGGCTTGGTGGCTTGGAAGGAAAGACTAGCTAACAAGCGAAGGCACTGAAAGTGAGCCCCTACTCGTGTTCCTGCTCCAACTCCTATATCAGAAGCTACATATGCTCTGACAAGACGCTTTCTATTCTCTAGAGCTCTCCTTTTATTATTCCTACAGCTACTCTTAGTCCTCCCGAAAGTACAACAAGGATCAAAGAACGTCTTAAAGCTCGCCTCTATGCTTTCTTAAAAAGTAAGTAAATCGGACTACGCGGGGGAAAACGATCTTATTGGAATTTTTTGAAGCGGCTTTCGAGTGAGGGCAATCGTCATAGTCAGCCAGCGAGCAATCCCAAGAAAGCGAGCTACCTAGTCTTTCTTATTCCCATCGCTAGCTTAACTTAAACTGAGGAATAAGAATAGGAAAAACAAACCTCCAAGCCCCTATAAAGTAAGCTATTTCAATGTTATTATTCTGTCTCTTTCCTCTGTCCGGTACCAAAGCCACTCGAACTTCGAATGCCGCACCAACTCCCTCAAACACAAGGGAACGGACACTGCTCTCAGCCTGTTGTAACAACAAAAAAAAACTCCATACCAGAAGATCATTACCTTATTCCTAGAGCGGAATATAGACATTGGTACAACAGGAGGCTCGAGAGACCTCGAGCGACACATCGTAATTTACGCTAACCTCAGCGTACCATCGGAGATACTTTAGCCACATCTTAACCCATGGTTGAAGAATGAGGCGATCAAGAAAGCCCGCCCGCATAAAATGTCCGAAGACCTTCTCTTTCCTTTTCATTACAAACAAAGCGAAGGCGCTACTTAGCCCTAAAAAGAATGAGGGCCCGTGCGCGTTAACACTCCGAAATGCTAACCACAGTTTCAATGGTAACGGGAATACGCCTGCCGGCGAAAGCATACAAAGATAGTGACGCTCCAGATTTAGGGCGATAGGTCGCACCACGGATACGATAAGAAGCACCCCTCAATCGATAGGTCAAAGACAGAGACATAGTACCAGTTACATCTCAGAAAATCGGGGTCTTTTCCACATAATAGCGTCATCCAAAGACCGGAGCATCTTAGCAGACACTAGAGAGAAATCCCATTAAATTTTCGGAATCTTTTGGCAAACTCCAAAACATGACTTATAATAATAATATTTTATAAATTATAGACTTTTCTTTAGATATAGTTATAGTACACTGAAACTATTTATTATGGTAAGCGGCCGACACTTTCTCGTCGGCGATCACCGTCGCGCATAGTCGCAAAGCTTCGTCGTGCCATAGACCCTCTCAGCAGCTATCCACACAAGCGTATGATGTGTAAGTGTGAATAGAGGCCAAGAACTAAAAAATCCGAGGGGTCGACCCTCTCCTTTCAGTCGAGTAAGTGAAACTCCCTTACTCTAACAAGTAAGTAATTAAAATACCTTGCTTCGAGGAGCAGGTCGAATAGTCGAAGAAGGGTATGGTATATTCCCGGAATTAGTGATCCCCCCCTTGTCTTGATTCTCCTCTTGTCTCTTCTTTGACCAGTGGCAATTGACTTATTTTATTAAACCCGTCGAGAAATTCCTTGTGAATAACTTTCTAGTAATCCGGTAATAAAGGCAATCGACGGTACAGGGATATTCAAAGCATCTAGGAAGAAAGGACGAGCGCAGCGGATATGGCTAAAACAGCGGATACGCTCGAAACCTATTCTTTCACAACTTTTTATATCACCCCAAGGCGGATTAAGACTAAGGGGAGGCAAGGAAAGAGATATTCAATCAACCAAGCAAAGAACCGAGACCACCCTTGTTTAAAGGCTTCACCAAGACAGCAGGAAGGAAGAGAGTCGAGACAGAAAGCCAAGACAGTCATCCAGGCATTGGTTACAGACAGGCAGACCAAAGAGTCAAAGCCAAGGGGAAAAGCGATGAAGTAGCTCGAACAATAGAGAGGGGAGTGCTTTCGTCGAATCGATAACAGGATGGTCAGATCATACTATCATCCCTCGACGCAACGGAAAGAGTTACTAGTGGAAGCCGATCCATATACATCTTTATGAGTCAAAGTGGACTAGCCATATTCTACGAATTGGGCTATTTCTCCACCCGGATGGAGCTTATTTTCTGGCACGTCCTTATACTCGGAAAGCTTTCGCAATATTCGTTTTGGGAGGCAGAAGGCTTGCAATGTCATTCCATCATAGCTCGGCGATCAAGAACAGTTACGTAATGAATTCAAATCCATCTCTTTCTCGGTGCAAAGGAAAGTCAATTTATAGTGCTCCAGATAGGAATGGTCTTTCCCAACTGTAGTAATGGTCGGCGACTCGAGAAGAGATTCTACCGTTCCGGCAGCTCGTTAGAATCCACGGATTTCAATCCATTCTATTAGATTTCCACACGGAAACTTTCTTTCAAAACTCTCTTTCTTTCACGTAGCAAAGCTATCAAGGAAGAATGCATTCGTTTCAAACGATTCTTTTACCCGGCGGTGCGTAACTTCTTCACTTCGTTTATTTCATAACCTAATGTCCTTATATTCAATCAATTGAGACTTTGTAGCCCCGCTTTGTGGTTTACTGCACCCCGCCTCCGCGCGGGCACCTCTTCTTCCGAGCGCCCTTACTTCGTCGCCTTTTGCGAGTCAAGCTACTTAATTTCAGAACTTGTTTTTGAATTCTGGGTCCCAGCATTTCCGCACTTTTTTGTGGCGGGCCCTGCGGCCGTAAAGAAAGGAGCCAAAAGCACTCGAGCTTTGCGAGAAGGATGTTTGGTCTTAGTAAGATTTTACCATTCTGGGGCCTTAAAAAGTGGATTATTCCACCCAGAAGAAAGAGATTTCACCGCGTAATGTCGAATTGATCCACTTTAGGAGAGTCATATTTTCTGGTACGTCCATCTACTTATAAGCGGCCGGCTATGTTCTCTAAACTCATCTATTTCCTCTCGGCTCTCAGCGCAACGAGAAAGGATTCCCCAATAGCTGAGATTGGTACTAGAATTCGCGAATCTAGAGAGCACCAACGATGTTGACCGGGAGGGAAAGGAGCAATTAAAGCCTTTCATCTCAATCAAATGACCGAAATGGAGACTCTATTCTTGTTGGCAAATGCAAATACGAATCCACTGATTTCCATCCCCATGTTCTCTGAGCAATGACCTTTGTTTCCAACAGTAATGGAGATTTGTTGCAAACTGTCTCCGAATCCCGTGCTTTTCAAGTAAGCACCAACTCCTGTGATGTGTATTCCCCTCCAGAGTCTGTCCTCAAACATGGCTTTCTTTGCCTTGACTTTATAAGTTTCATTCTCCACTAAGCTTCTGAACTCTATGAATTTTTGAAAGATTTCGGACCGTTGGAAAAAAAGTAAAACTCCCTCTCCCTAACAGTCGAGTAAGTGAAACTCCCTTACTCTAACAAGTAAGCAAGTAAACTCCCTTTGAATCTTATCCATTGAAGAAGACAGACTTCAAGACTGAAACCCGCCCTTTATTATTATATTATTAGTAAGATAGGTTTGGAACTCGGGCTATAGTTATACTATATGCCCGGGCTTTTCTCGCTTGTTGCTTTCTTTCTTCGCATGCTTTCGCGCATTTTTAAAAAATTTTTATTCTGGGGCGAACTCCCTATCTTGATCGAAGTCCTGAAAGGCTTGGTTATGGTAGTCCCTCGGTCTATAAGATGTAGGCTTATCAAGCTGAGGGAATTGCATAGTCAAGAGGAACTAAGTGCTGGTGATCGGAGCGTGGGGAACTCAGGCCGCTGGTAGTAGAGGCAATGCAATTGAACCAATTTCCTTACACTCTAGCTGAGGGAGAGACTTTACCTTTACTTAGAGAGGGGCAGCAATACTACTATGCTCTTCGGTGCTCGTAGGTTGACTTCCCTTATGCACCCAGCCGCTTCACTAATGTGAATAGGTTATACAGAAGGGTGAGTTGGTTATATACTCTTATGCGCGTTCCTTCTTCGAACCTTTTGGTATGTATTGCCCCCGATCAGATCCACCAGACAAGAAACTCAATTCCGCACTGCTGCTGAGTCGTCGGACTTATCCACCAAGGGATTCGTGGAATTTCTGTGGATTGCGTTGGAGGAAATCTACCTAAGCTAGGCAGATAGATAGACTCCTTTCCCTCTGCTAAGGGGGAGCAAGAAATTAAATAAAATGATTGTTTTTTAATCAGCGCCCCCTTTTGGGTATGCAGGTACTAAGAGTCTTCTCACTACCAACCAGCAGACATCATCTGGCTGGGTCTTGCCGGTATCAACAACAAGAAAAAAAACAACCAAATGGAAACAGCAACTAACTATGGCTCTTGGCCCAGACAACGTCCTAGGCGTAGGGGAGATCGGAGCAACAGGGAACGCCTAGACGACGTTTTTATTCCCGGGCTGCAGTAAGTAGATCGAGAGGTCGTTCCGCCCCTTGTCCCCGAATATGGGTAATATGTTCTCAAAAAAAAAGTAGCTCCAATCTGACCTAGCTGGCGAGCGATCCCAGTTCGCGGCAGAGAACAAGACAGCAAGCGAGCGTACCTTTGTTCGCTTCTTCTCCACCAAGCACGGAAGTTTAAGGATAACTGTAGGTCGGTGGCTACCTAAGGAAACTCCGATTCGATCCGCCCCCCCGGCTGGGAGGCATCTACCTCATCCCGATCACAAGGAGAGGTTCACCATGATGGGGGTACTTCTTTTTTTTTCCCTTCCGGAAAGAATGAAATACATAGGGGACCATCCTTTTGTTGCGGCATGCTCCTCAGATTTACGGATTCGCAGGGGGCCTCAGGCCCTACTTAGTTTCGCAAGCCTTTGTCATTGTCAGTCAACTAAGTATGGCGCCTTTTGAATTTAATCTTAAGTAGTCTATCAGTGGTGCGAAGCGGCTTTGCGCCGGGGAGCGAAAGGTTTAGACCTTAGAAAGTCAGCGAACAGCGGTTCTTCTATGTAGATATGGTGTTCCCCCCTTGACTCTCCTAACGTCGAGCTAAGTGACTTCGTAACCTTTTCGTAGCGTAGTAGAATGAAGGCTACGCGCCGACGCTCTCTTATCTATTAGCCTAAGCGTCTTCGCTAACTCGCTCGCCTACTATATATACCCTACTAATGTATTGTATAGTAGGCTAACTCAGCCGCTTACTTCTAAAAAAGTAGGGCTAAGTAGCGCCTTTTCCTTTGTGAATAACCCATTCTCATTATCTTTCATAAGTCAAGTAGGCGAACCTATAGGTCCTTAGTAGGCGTTGACAAAGAAGAACAGCCGGTTAAAAGACAGCGAATCTTTTTTTTTTTTTAATATATATAGGCCAGCTTGACAAGCTACCCTTCCTCTTGATCTGAGGTGCGAAGAGAAACATCTCTTTTTTATGACTTCCACTTATCGATCCGAAAAGTGACCGACCAGGGCCCTATTGATGAATGAAAGAAAGGGTTTATGAGCCCTAGCCCTGTAAGCCCACACCTGTGTAGAGTAGATCGTTCAACACCTGCGGCACAAACCTATTTTTGACCTATTGGTCCTAGTATCATAGGCGACCGAACGGCCGCCCCCTAATTACTAGACCAACCTGCTATAATAATTCCATAAACACCTAGCGAAGATATGGCAAACAAATAAAGTAGCCCTATGTTCGAATCTGACAATACCATACCATAATCAAAAGGTACAACGGCCCGAGCAACCAGACTTAACATAAATGTAGTCACTGGAGCCATTCTAAAAAGGGAGAAATTAGCACTACTTGGTGAAATAGGTTCTTTTAGAATCAATTTCAAACCATCCGCTAGAGGTTGTAACAATCCGAACGCTCCCACTACATCAGGACCCTTTCGACGTTGCACAAAAGCCATTACTTTACGTTCAGCTAGCACTAAAAAGGCTACTCCTAGTAGAAGTGGTAGAATTATTCCAAGTATTTCGGCTGGAACAGCTATGTACGTTTTCGATTTTCTATTCACTCATGATCTGGCCTGGTCGACTCGATCATGATATTTCACTCATGATCTGGCCTGGTCGACCCAATCATGATATTGCAGGATGGGACCTTTTCTCGAAAAACTCCGGATCGAGTTGAAGGTGGTGCAACATCGAATCTTGTTACCTTACTTCGAATGGAATCTTAGCCCGCCTCACTTGCTTTCTGTACTGCATAAGGTTCTGAAAGAAAGTAAAGGGATTTCCTTCTAACTAGTGGCTGAGAGTAAGCAAGCTACCTTCATTCAACAGATTTGTGGTTGAGTCAATAAGGGTCGGGAATCTTTGCTCTTCTCTTTTGCATTTCCGCTGCCTGCGTTCTTCTTCGTGTCCGTACGTATCGCAAAGCTGGTCGACGCCAGCTGTAATGGTTCATTTCGGGAGTTTGAACACCATCCCAAAAATACAACCCTGTCAAAGGTATTTAACCTTCCTTCCTTCTGAGTGGAAATCCAATCCCGTTTTGTCTTTTTTGCATAAAAACCAAACTAATAATATATATATATATTTCTTTTAAACCCGTTCTTCCGACCCCTCCAAAAATGACCTTCTCCAGTGTTACCTAAACCAAGTAGGTCCCTGAGCGGATCCCACGTTAGCCCCAAAACGTTGGTCTCTAACTAGAAAAGTAAATGCTTTCTTTCCCCCGCGGGTATTTTGCCTGTATGGTGTTTGCCGGGTGGGACCCTCGATCCAGAAGGTATGCCACTATCTATACATGTCTGCCTCCCTTGAAAGCTCTTGGTGCTGCGACTATCACCGGTAAGTTGCGTCGGATCAACATCGGGATTAGAATCGACTGCAAAAGCAACTAAGTCAACGCCCATTTTCTCTGGCCCGGACGCTCGAATCTATTCCACCGCAAAGAACCGAATATACTACTGCAGGATCTTCCGCAGCTTCTGTTGTTATTGCTCCCACCTGTCACTACGCCACCTCAGCAGCTGGGACTGGAACTGCTTCCGCATTTGGTACTCCCCGGGCGAGTGTCTGGTTATCTCTCTGAATCAGGTTATTCACTGGGCTGTTAAGCCATCGGGGTTGATCGACCCAGGATTCATCCAAGACTCTAGATCTCGTTAATTCTAAGGGAGTTTACTTAAAAGACCGTTAGGGAGAGGGAGAGGGAGGGACTTGCTTACTTGTTAGAGTAAGGCTTTCCGTGAGGAAAGGTAAAGTATCTTTAAGGCATATATAGTTGGCTGGTTATTTGTCTTTCCCATCCCTGCAGCTACTGCAGGTGCCCAGAATTCATGGATTCTCTGGTAGAGGGAAGTCGAGGTGGAATTATTCTTTTGTGGGCTGGCTTAAAAGAAGCTCACTATTGCAGTAGGAGTAGCTACTTCTTTCAAGGCTTTAATTTGAGCTCTTCAGATCCCGAATCTCCATAAATGGGTATGACTGGTTAAGGTGACCTGCTTTGTGCGGCAACCGCAAGTTAAGGTACTCTGGATTTGTTAGACTCTGGAACGTTATAGCTAAGGAGCGGATTTCAGGGTACCTTGACTTGCCAAACGGTTTCCAGTATGCCTATACAGTAAGTCTTTACACACATGATAGTGGCAGCCAGGTTATCGACGATTCTACAATAGGCGGCCGCTGGAAAACCCGACTTAGCGAATCACTTCCAGGCTGGTATTTAATCTTTCTCGTGCCGGTGGCTCTTGTGTGCCTCATTTATGCTGGTGGCATACCGTACCGTATTGTGCTGAACACTCACAAAAGCCGTGGCCTTAGGCTATGTCCCTAGAAGTACAATCGTTGGTCCCTCCGGAACTGGTAATCTCCGTTTGACTTGAAAGGCGCGCAGGTGCGCAGCAAGTATTCTTTCACAAGTTTGAAGGAAATCGTACCTCCTTAGCTACTTGTACAAAAAAACTAGGGCGCTATACGGAAGTTCGTGCCTGCTTATCCCGGCTACAATAACTATCGAACAGCGATCCATCTGAAGAATGGCGCTCGTATATCCGGTCTGTACTTTCCCCTATTAGAGAAGGGCGGGGTTTGGAACCCTCAAGCAAGACATGATCCACATAATAAGACATCATAGCGCCTAGAGATACAGGTACGGTTCATCGCGTTACTTATCCAAGCGTGTTGCCGGATAGTCGGATATGCCGTACTCTGATTTTTATGAGGTTAGGAACCATTTGCTGTTACCAGCATTGCTCATTATTAGGTAGCGCATTCCCGTTTATCGATTTTAAGGTTAGGGTGACACGTTGTCGCTTTCGCTTTAATCTTTAATAATGAATGATATGGGGAGCGCGCTTTACTAATATAATAGAATAGAAAGGGGCTTTCACCATCTATTTCTGCCCGAACTCTTTCTTTCAGAACCTCCTAGCGAACGGGGAAAGCTTATCCCTCACTCGCATTCGCCTAATCGAGCGGAACGGCGCTCGGCGCTCATCCTACAACAGATCCCGCCTATAGTTATAGTGTCGAACACACATAAGTATAGGTTTTGTTGTCCTTACGACGGTTGTCAAAGACCGGATCTTTGCACTTCGCGACCCTATCCGAGTATGTGCTTAGTGCAACGCCTCATAGAACAATGAAGTAATGTATCTATACGCCCAAAAAGAAACTTGTTCATTTATGTTACCTGTTGTGGACCTTCAATGTTTCACCTTTCATAGATCTGGGAAAGGCGGTTTTGGTTTGGGAAGTGACGTTGAGGCTGGGCACGTGCGATAAGTAATAAAGAAAGCAAAGGGAAATCAGAGGGCCTGGAAAACAAACAGTAGAGTGACGCGAAGGACCTCTAGCAACTCTACAACCGCCCTTCCTACCAAAAAGCTAACCGAAATCACATAAGGTCTGGAAAGGGCTGTAAAGAATATAATTCCTTCCTCCCTTTCTTCCCCTGTTCCGGAGATAGATATAGCCCTCTCGAAACCTAGCTGTTAGAGTTTAATTTTTTTGGGGGGTAATAATAAACTTAATCCCCGAATGGGTACTTGAACCCTTCTCCTCCAAGGTATAGAACAACTAAGGGTACTGGTCCTGCTCGCTTTGGTTCCATCTGTCCACATTCTTCCCTTCGGCTTGATTACGAACGAAGAAAGAGACTTAAGGAGGGGCGCTAACCATGTGTTACAGGCCGCAGAAGTGAAATGCCATTATTATCAATGATTATTGAGTTGATCCCCCGTTCCCATCTTTCAAAGAATAAAAAGTGTGACCCCGGCAATCTCTCGCACTTGAAAAATAGATGCCGTATAGCCGATGGAGAAATTCACTATGAAATTGAATAGTTGATTCATTCAATCAGGACCGCGAAATAATATCATAGTAGATTTTTTCATGCCCTTCCTTTAATGAAAAGCAGCTGATTGGTAATTAATGTGCGCTCCTGTGGCCCAACACATAGGCTTTTTCCTTGTTCTACCGAGATGAACTAAAGAGCTCTAAAGCATTGGCTTACTTATTCGATTATTAACCGCAAAGCTTTCCACGAGGAGCCCAAAAAAGTCACACTAATTTCAGAATTAAGGGTATACGAAACCGTGTTTTACATGGCTGAGTGGAGGGTAACTCTGCTGACCCTACGGAGCCTCCAAAAAGGGACTGGAACCGCTCTACAGATATCTCTTTCGGAACGAGCCTTAACCGACGCTGCTGCTGCTACTGGTCTTGACACCAAAAATGCTGTCGATAGAGTTAAGTTAAAGCAAGCATGCCGGCCGTAGAAAGAGCGTAAAAGCACACTCCCCTTGCCTTGATAACAAACCCAACGCTAAAAAAAGACCTCCTACACGCACGGGAACCAGAACAAAAGAAGGAAGGAGATAGGATCCGCCTGCACGTCCGAAAGGAAACAAGACCAGAAGATGCGGCATCGATCAGCTCCTTGAGTTGCTTCCTTAGCTCTGATAGTTCAGGGGGGCGGCGCAAAGCCTCCGGTTCCAGCTCTATCTTATGGTCCACCGGCCTTCTCGGCGTAAGGGTCTTCGACACTCAGGCATGACATCCTCAAAATCTCTTGTCGGGATCGTGGAACTATCGCTCGAAAAGTAAGTAAGCTGCTTCTTGTTTAGTCAATAGGATAATCGTTCTTATTAGGTCAGGGGCGGCCGGCCCGGGGGTTACCCGCGATTGGTAATGGCATAACCAGAAGAGGGGTAGGGGTGACAAGGTTACGTGCTGGGTAGCGCAGCGCATCTGTTTTGGGTACAGAGGCGACGAGGGGTGCTAACCCGGCCATAGGTTCGAATCCTGTCACCTTTCTTGTGGATCATCTTATGGTTACCGGATGATGGGAATAACAAAGCAGCAATTATGAAATGAGCACGAAATGTCAATATATGAATTGTTTCATTATTCGTTATTTCCGGGTCTTTTCATTGCATTCACTTACAACAAGAAACAACCGCCTGCGTTTGGTGCAGCACCTGCATTTTGGTGCATTCTTCTTTCTTTCCTTGGTCTTTCGTTCCGTCATATTCCTAATAACTTATCCAATTACAACGTATTAACCGCTAATGCACCTTTCTTTTATCAAATCTCAGGGACATGGTCTAATCATGAGGGTAGTATTTTATCATGGTGTCGGATCCCAAGTTTTTATGGATTCCTTCTTTGTTACCGGGGTCGACCCCAAAGCCATAATGTC